TTCATTTTTTATTTCATTTAATTAAATTGTAGTTTATGGTTTAATTAATAAATTTTCTGAAGATTTTGCATTTTAAAACTATGTAGCAAGTTTTTGAAATTTTGTGTTTTTTTGGATTTTTTAATATATACTATTATATATATATAGGTGCTTATATAACTAATAATTAATTTATTCATTTAGAAATTCAGTATTTGACTCATAACAATAACCTATTGTAAGTTATTTGACCTATACAAAATATAAGTCATATTTGACTTGGGTTTAAAGGTAAGAATAATTAAATCATTTATTGACAGTTAGTCTAGTGGANNNNATTAGTTATCAATAAATAATTTAATTAATAATATTTAATTATTTAATATAAATAACATTAAATAATTATTTATATTATTATAATATATTATATATATATAGACATTGAAAATTACATAGTAATTAAATATTACTTTTCTTTATCCTATTCCCATTTAATAAATAAAAAAAAATGGGAATAGGATAAAAGAATAATACAATATCTATTTAATATTTAATATTTATTTGCTTAGTTATTGATAAATAATAGTATCTATTAACTTAAATTCTTAATATGCGGAAATTTTTGCTTAGTTTTTATGATTTTAATGTTTTTGTCTTATAATTAATTATGTGGTTGCCATAACTATTCTATTTTTATTTGTTATAATTTTAACAGAAATCAAAAATGGGTTTCTATTTAAAGGGATACTACAGCTTTAGTAGTGGTTAGATTAAATTGGACTAGTTTATACTGGGATTAAAATTTGTGAGTATTTAATTAGATATTTGGGGCATATTTGATTAAATAATTACAGCTTTAGTAGTAGTTGGTGGAAATTTTATTAATTTTTATCTTTCAAATTTTTTTTTATCGATTTCTTCATATATTTTAAAAAAAAAGTCCGTAATTTTAAGCAAAATTTTCAATTAATTATATTTGTAATAGTTTTATTCTTGTTTATTTATTTATTTTTATATTAATTTATATGTTAATTTTTGTAAATGTTTTATTTCTTAATGGATTAAAATTTACTTATTTGCAGTAAATAATATTATATATTTAGGTTACTTTGATTTAGTTATTTTTATTAATTATTGAATAAATATGTGCCAGCATTCGCGGTTATACATTAAATGTTAATAAATATTTTTAGTTAATGTGGTTAAATTATTATGAAATTTTTTGTTGATGTATTAGTAGGTAAAATTATTAATTTTTGTTATTTTGTTGAATTGAGGCTTTTGAAGCTATGAAATTTAAAATATCTAAACTAGGATTAGATACCCTATTATTTTTTATTTAAATTTATTTAACTTGGGTATTACTAGATTATTGTCTTGAAACCTAAAGAATTTGGCGGTGTTTTAATTCTTTTTAGAGGAATCTGTTCCTTAATCGATAATCCTCGATGTACCTTACTTTTTTTAAAATTGGCTTATATACCGCCGTTGTTGAATTTTTTTTTAGGATAATTAATTTTCTTTATTTATAATTTATAAAATATTTCAGGTCAAGGTGTAGTTTATAATTATAGTGGAAATGGATTACAATATTTTGTTGATATATGAATAATTTTTGTAAAATTTTTTTGAAAGTGGATTTAATAGTAATTTTATAAATATTATTAAATTGAAAGAAGCTCTGAAGCATGTACATATCGCCCGTCACTCTCGTTAGTTTTAAAAGATGAGATAAGTCGTAACAAAGTAGGTGTACTGGAAAGTGTACCTAGAATTATCAAGTTATCTATTAGATAGAATTTTCTTTTACATTGAAAGTTTTAGTGTGCAATTCATTATAATTTGATAATTTTATTTTTGTTATTATTTTTATAATAATCTTTGTTTAATTTAATCATTATTTTGTTTTTGTATTTGTTTATTATTTAATTATTTAGATTATAGTTTATTAGTACTGTGAAGGAATATTATAAATTTTATTATCAGATTATTTTTTTTGTTGTACCTTGTGTATCAGGATATATTTAATATATTTTATTTATTTATTTTTCTCGATTTTATATGATTTAATTATCTATTATTATTATTATTATATAAATATAATTAATAGTTAGTTAGCAGCGAAATGTTTCTCGTTTATAAAGGTATCTAGTTTTTCAGGAAATGAATTTAATTCATGTATTTTCTTTAATTTTTTTTATTAAAAAATTATTTTAGTTTATACTAATGTTGTTAGGGATTAGCTTAATAAACATAAACTTATATTTTTATTATTTAATTATATATTGTGAATTTTAAGGTTGTTATCAATTTGAAAATATAAAAATTTTATTTTTTTTATTTATTAGTTTTTAGTTAATTTGGGTTTAATATTGAATAATTATTATTTAATATCTTATTAATAATTATAATTTTATTATTAGTAAATTTAATTCTTTAAGTTAAATATTTAAAATTAATTCGGCAAATTTTATATTCGATTGTTTATCAAAAACATTTTTTCTTGCTTTAATTTTTTTTGAAATATAACCTGCCCACTGATTATAATTAAATGGCCGCGGTAATTTGACCGTGCAAAGGTAGCATAATCATTAGTCTTTTTATTGGGGACTAGAATGAAAGGTTGAACGAAATATATACTGTCTCTTTATTACTTTAATTGAATTTGATTATTAAGTCAAAAGGCTTAAATTTTGTTATGGGACGAGAAGACCCTATAGATTTTCATAATAAATATAATTAAGATCTTGTTTATTTATAAATTTATACTTATTTTATTATTTGATTGGGGTGATTATAAGATATACAAATCTCTTATTTTTTTTTAATATATATTAATAAAATTTTGATCCTTATTTATGATTATAAGACTAAAATACCTTAGGGATAACAGCGTTATTTTTTTTTAGAGTTCTTATCGACAAAAAAGATTGCGACCTCGATGTTGGATTAAGATAAATTTTGGGTGAAGAATTTCAATTAATTAAGTCTGTTCGACTTTTAAAATCTTACATGATCTGAGTTCAGACCGGCGTGAGCCAGGTTGGTTTCTATCTATAATTTTAATAAATATTTTAGTACGAAAGGACCATATATTTTAAATAATTTATTTTTGATGTATAATTTTAATTAACTATTTTGGCAGAAAAGTGTAGTAAATTTAGAATTTACTTATATAGAATATTCTATAGGTAGTATTGAATGAACTTACAATTTTTTTTATTGTTACTTTAATTTTATTAATTTTTGTTATGGTTGGTGTAGCTTTTCTTACTTTAATAGAGCGTAGGTTATTAGGTTACATTCATATTCGTAAAGGTCCTAATAAGGTTGGATTAATAGGAATTTTACAACCTTTTGGAGATGCTATTAAGTTATTTACTAAGGAACAAAGTTTTCCTTCAGTTTCTAATTATTTGTGTTATTATTTTTGTCCAGTATTTAGTTTATTCCTATCATTGTTGCTTTGATTAATCATTCCTTATTTAACTGGATATTATTCTTTTGAATTTGGTTTTTTATTTTTTTTATGTTGTACTAGTTTAGGTGTTTATACCTTAATAATTGCTGGTTGATCTTCTAATAGAAATTACTCTTTATTAGGTGGTTTGCGTTCTGTAGCCCAAACTATTTCTTATGAGGTGAGATTAGCTTTAATTTTATTATCTTTTATTTTTTTGGTTGGTAGATATAATTTAATTGATTTTTATTATTTTCAGTTTTATTTATGATTTATTTTGATTTTTTTTCCTCTTAGTATATTGTGATTTGTTTCTTGTCTGGCTGAAACAAATCGTACTCCTTTTGATTTTGCTGAAGGTGAATCTGAATTAGTTTCTGGATTTAATGTTGAATATAGAGGAGGAGGATTTGCATTAATTTTTTTAGCTGAGTATTCTAGTATTTTATTTATGAGTTTATTATTTTGTGTAATTTTTTTTGGTTGTGATTTAAATTCTTTTAATTTTTATTTTAAATTAGTATTTATTAGTTTTATATTTATTTGGATTCGTGGAACTTTTCCTCGTTTTCGTTATGATAAATTAATATATTTGGCGTGGAAAAGTTTTTTACCTTTATCCTTAAATTATTTGTTTTTTTTTTTAGGGTTAAAGGTAATACTATTTTCTTTTTTGATTTAGTGAATATTAATAAGTGTACAAGTTAATAGAAGATTTAAACTCCTTTATACATGTTTTCAAAACATGTAACTTTCTTAAAGTTTTTAACTTTATTTAATTATTTTATCTCAAATATTTATGGTAATTGGTGTTAATAAATAATATAAGAAATATAACATTGTTAATAATTGTCCTACAATAATGTAGGGTTCTTCAACGGGTCGTGCACCAATTCAAGTTAATAAAATAACTGTATTTAATATAAATCAGAATATGATTTGATTAATTGGATAAAATTGTATACTTCGAAAATTAGAATTGAATATAGGTATAATAAATAGGATTGCAATAGATATAACTAATGCAATAACTCCCCCTAATTTGTTAGGAATAGACCGTAGAATTGCATAAGCAAATAGAAAATATCATTCTGGTTGAATATGAATTGGAGTTACTAGGGGGTTGGCTGGTGTAAAGTTATCAGGATCCCCTAATAAGTAGGGTTCTTTTAATGTTAATATTGATAAAACTATAATTATAAATATAAAGCCTACAATGTCTTTTCTTGTAAAGTAGGGATGAAATGGAATTTTATCAATATTTCTATTTAATCCTAGTGGATTATTAGATCCTGTTTGATGAAGAAATATTAAATGAATTATAACTATTGCAACAATAATGAATGGTAATAAGAAATGGAAAGTAAAAAATCGGTTAAGTGTAGCATTGTCAACAGCGAATCCCCCTCATACTCATTGAACTAATATGTTTCCCATATATGGAATTGCAGATAATAAGTTTGTAATTACTGTTGCTCCCCAGAATGATATTTGACCTCATGGTAATACATATCCTATAAATGCAGCTGCTATTATTAAGAAAAGAATTAATACACCTACTGATCATGTATAATATAATTTAAATGACCCATAATATATTCCTCGTCCAATATGTATATAAATACAAATAAAGAATATAGATGCTCCATTTGCATGTAATGTTCGTAGTAATCAACCATAATTTACATCTCGACAAATGTGATTCACTCTATTAAATGCTCTTTCAATATTAGGAGAATAGTGTATGGCTAGAAATAATCCTGTAATGATTTGAATTATTAAACATAATCCTAGAAGGGAACCAAAATTTCATCATGATGAAATATTAGAAGGTGTTGGTAAATCAATTAATGCATTATTTATAATTTTAATTAGTGGATGAATTTTTCGTAATGGTTTTTTTATCATTAATTAATTTTTCGTAATGGTCCTTTATAAATATTAGTAATTTTTACAATTACGATTAGTGTAATAAATAAGTATGTTGCTATTATAATTGTGATTAAGTTGGTTGAATTATTATACAATTTTATTAATCTATTTGTTGTATCTATATTAATTAATGTAATATTTCTTATTTCTTGATTTGTTATATCTGGATATATATATATAGCTGTTGCTATAATTATTCTAATAAATGAAATAATAATTATTTTGTATGATATAAAAATTATTTCATTTGATGAAACTCTTGTTACATAAATAAATAGGATTATTATTCCTCCAAGAAAAATTAATGTTAATACATACGGAAATCAAAATGTTTGAGATATTATACCTCTTATTATGGAAGTTAGAATAGTCTGAATTAATAATATTATTCCTATCGTTATAGGATGATTTATTTGAGTAAATATAATTCTTGAAATTATTATATAAGTTATAATGATTTTTATAATGTCAGGAAATAGTTTATATAAAATGTTAATTTTGGAGATTAATGAAAAGTTAATTTAACTTTTTCCTGAAGCTTTAGAAGGAGTACTTAATTTTGACTTACAAGGTCAATATTTTTTTTAAATTACTAAAACATTGTAATGTTAATTTATATTATTTTAATATTTTTTTGTGGCGTTTGGGTTTTTTGTTCTAATCGTAAACATTTACTAATCGTTTTATTAAGTTTGGAATTTATAGTACTAATTATTTATATAATTATTTATTATTACATATGTTTTTTTTATTTTGAATTATTTTTTGTTGTTATTTTTTTAAGATTTTCTGTTTGTGAGGGTGCTTTAGGATTATCTATTTTAGTTTCAATAATTCGTAGATTTGGTAATGATTATTTTTTTAATTTTAATTTGCTTCAATGTTAATGTTAAGGTTTATATTTTTTATACTATTTTTATTTCCTGTTAGTTTTTTATTTAATGGATGATGAATAATATGTTCATTACTTCTCGTCTTATTTTTTTTGTTTATAATTAATTTTTCTTATTATGGAATTTGATTTAATATTAGTTATTTTTTTGGTTGTGATTATATTTCTTTTGGCTTAATTCTATTAAGTTTTTGAATTTGTATCTTGATAATTATTGCTAGTGAATCCATTAATTATTATAAATATTTTTCTTATTTTTTTATTTTTATAATTTTATTTCTTATACTTTTTCTTTATTGTGCCTTTAGAAGAATAACAATTTTTTCATTTTATTTTTTTTTTGAAAGTAGATTAATTCCTACATTATTTTTAATTTTAGGTTGAGGATATCAACCTGAACGACTTCAGGCCGGTATTTACTTACTTTTTTATACTCTTTTAGCTTCCTTACCTATATTAATTAGTATTATGATTTTATATAAGTTTACTGGTTCATTAAGTTATCTTTTGGTTGATTTTAAAAACTTTAATAATTTTTTTTTCTATCTTAGAATAGTTTTGGCTTTTTTAGTTAAAATACCTATATTTATAATTCATTTATGATTACCTAAAGCTCATGTCGAGGCTCCTGTCGCTGGTTCAATAATTTTGGCTGGTGTCTTATTAAAATTAGGTGGGTATGGTTTATTGCGTTTTTATATATGTTTAATTAATCTAGGCATAAAATTTAATTTTTTATGAATTTCAATTAGATTAATTGGAGGACTTATTATTAGATTAACCTGTTTACGTCAAGTTGATTTAAAATCTTTAATTGCTTATTCTTCTGTAGCTCATATAAGTATTGTTATTGGTGGTTTAATAACTTTATTTTATTGGGGATTTTTTGGATCTTATATCTTAATGATTGGGCATGGATTATGTTCTTCTGGTTTATTTTGTTTAGCTAATATTTGTTATGAACGTTTAAGTAGTCGTAGATTATTAATTAATAAAGGTATAATAAATTTTATGCCTAGATTATGTTTATGATGATTTTTATTATGTTCATGTAATATAGCTTCACCTCCTTCATTAAATTTATTAGGTGAAATTAGTCTATTAAATAGATTAGTTAGTTGATCTTGATTAACCATATTCTTTTTATTCATAACATCGTTTTTTAGAGCTGTATATACATTATACTTATACTCTTACAGACAACATGGATTAATATATTCTGGTGTATATTCTTGTTCTTTAGGATATGTCCGTGAATATTTATTATTATCATTACATTGAATTCCTTTAAATTTATTAATTTTAAAGGGAAATTTCTTTATAATTAATTTTTATTAATTTTGCTTAAATAGTTTAATATAAAAAATTTTGATTTGTGGTATCATAGATGTATAAATTACTTTAGGTTATTAATTATATATCCATTTGTTTTATTAGATTTATTTTTTTATTTAGTTTTAGATTATTCTTGGTAATATTAAGATTTATTTTCATTTTAAATGGTTTTATTATTTTTATTGAATGAGAACTAATTACTCTTAATTCTTCTAGTATTTTAATAACTATATTATTAGATTGAATATCTTTAATTTTTATAGGATTTGTTTTATTTATTTCTTCTATAGTGATTTTGTATAGAAACTATTATATACATGGTGATATTAATATAAATCGGTTTATTTGATTAGTATTATTATTTGTTTTATCAATAATAATACTAATTATTAGACCTAATATAGTTAGAATTTTATTAGGTTGAGATGGTCTTGGATTAATTTCTTATTGTTTAGTTATTTATTATCAGAATGTAAAATCTAATAATGCAGGAATATTAACTGCCTTATCGAACCGAATTGGTGATGTCTTTTTACTTTTTACTATTGCTTGAATATTAAATTTTGGTAGATGGAATTATATTTTTTATTTGGATTTTTATAAATTTGATTATGATATAATGATTATTTTACTTATAGTTATTATGGCATCATTAACTAAAAGAGCTCAAATTCCTTATTCTTCTTGACTACCTGCTGCTATAGCAGCTCCTACTCCTGTTTCTGCATTAGTACATTCTTCAACTTTGGTAACTGCGGGTGTTTATTTATTAATTCGTTTTAGAATTTCTTTTAATAATTATTTTTGTTCTTTTTTATTATTTATTTGTGGTATAACTATATTTATATCTGGATTGGGTGCTAATTTTGAATATGATTTAAAGAGGATTATTGCTTTGTCAACATTAAGTCAATTAGGTTTAATAATAAGAATTTTGGCTTTGGGGTATAGCGACTTAGCATTTTTTCATTTATTAATGCATGCTTTATTTAAGGCTTTATTATTTATATGTGCAGGGGTTTATATTCATTGTATAATAAATTCTCAAGATATTCGTTATATAGGTAATTTATCTTTTCAAATACCATTTACTTCTTCTTGTTTAATGATTTCTAATTTTTCTTTATGTGGTATTCCATTTTTAGCGGGATTTTATTCTAAGGATTTAATATTGGAAATAATATCTGTAAGTTATTTAAATTTCTTTAGTTATCTCCTTTTTTATATTTCTACTGGTTTAACAGTATGTTATTCTTTTCGTTTATTTTATTATGTTATGTGCGGTGATTTTAACTTAGGTTCTTTTTACTCTTTAAGGGATAATAATGGTATTATTATTAGAATGTTTTTATTAGTAATTATGGTTATTTTTGGGGGTTCTTTATTTAGTTGAATATTATTAATTAATCCCAAATTTATTTTATTACCTTTATATTTAAAATTAATAGTTATTTTTGTTAGATTAGTAGGAGGATTAATTGGATTTGAATTAAGTAAATTGAATATTGGCATAAATCTTATATCTATTAAATTTATAAATATTAATACATATTTTGGTATAATATGGTTTATACCTTATATTTTTACTTATGGTATTTCTTATTATCCTTTAATCTTAGGTTATAATTCATTTAAATCTTTTGATTCTGGTTGAAATGAATATTTTGGGGGTCAAGGTATATTTAATGTATTTTTATTTATTAGAAGGGTCAATCAGTTATGTCAGTTTAATAATATTAAGCTATTTATAATACTATTTATTACATGATTTGTTTTATTTTTTGTAATTTATTTTTACTTGAATAGCTTATTTTAAGAGCATAACATTGAAGATGTTACGGAAATTGTTAAAAATTTTTAGGTAATTTATAAAATAAATATTTATTTTTACGATGAAAGTGTAATGTTTTAATTAAACTATATAAATAGAAGTATAAACGGAATTTAACCGCTATAATGATAAGTTAGCAGCTTTCATCCTTTACTTAATACTTCCTTAACCGGAAAATTAATTCAATTTTATTATTAACAATAATATACCTCTTTTTGGTTTCAGTTAATAAAATATGGATAATTTATTATCAAACTATTAGGTCGAAACTAATTACAATTAATTGTTTCATATTTAAGATAGATTGGCTTAATCCCCAATACTTTTTGAATGCAACTCAAATGTTATAATTAACTACCATCCTAAGATGCTCAACTTAGTGAACCTTGATTTCATTCATGAAATAATCCAATAAGAAGAATTAATAAGAATATTATTCTTGTTATAATTCATAACCTTAAGTTTGAGTTATTTATGATAATAGTTATCGGCAGGATAAGTGCAATTTCTACATCAAAAATTAAAAAAATCACAGCAATTAGAAAGAATCGTAATGAAAATGGTATTCGGGGGGATCTTTTAGGATCAAATCCACATTCAAATGGTGAGGATTTTTCTCGATCTTCAATATTTTTTTTTGATAAAATTGTTGCAATTATTATTATAATTATTCTAATTAATAAAATAATTATTACTATAATTAAAATTAATATAATTACTTAATTTGTTTCACAAACTTTTTGATTGGAAGTCAAATGTACTTAATATACTAATTAAGTTAACTACCTCATCAGTAAATTGAAATATATAAAAATAATCATACAACATCTACGAAATGTCAATATCATGCTGCTGCTTCAAACCCAAAATGGTGATTTGATGAAAAATGTAAATAGTTATGACGTAACAAGCAGGTTAATAAGAAAGTTGATCCAATAATTACGTGAAGACCATGAAATCCTGTAGCTATAAAAAATCTTGATCCGTAAACTGAATCTGCAATAGTAAAGGAAGCTTCTAAATATTCATATGCTTGAAGTATAGTAAAATAAATACCTAAGATTACTGTAAAAAATAATCCTTGTAGTGTTTGATTAAAGTTATTTTCTATTAATCTATGATGAGATCATGTAATGGTAACTCCTGATGATAATAAAATTGCAGTATTTAATAAGGGAATTTGTAATGGGTTGAATGGTGAAATACCTGTTGGTGGTCATACTGATCCTAATTCAATTGTTGGTGATAATCTTCTATGGAAGAATGCTCAGAAGAATGAAATGAAGAAAAATACTTCTGAAATAATAAATAAAATTATACCTCAACGTAATCCTCTTGTTACTATCTTTGTATGTAATCCTTGATAAGTTCCTTCTCGAATAATATCTCGTCATCATTGAATTATCGTTATTAATATAATTATTATACCTAAAATTAATAATGAATTATTATATTGATGAAATCATTTAATTAAACCTATTATAGTGATAAATGCACTTAAAGCTCCGGTTAAAGGTCATGGTCTTTGATTAACTAAGTGAAAGGGATGATTTGCATGATTTGTCATTAATTAATTTCTCTAGAATATAATGTTCTTAATACTACAAATACATAAGATTGAATAATTGATACAGCTGATTCTAAAGTTAATAACATAATTTGTGTAAAGATTAAAATTGATAATAGTGATAAATTTAATATTGATCCAGTATTACCTAATAAAGTCAATAATAAATGTCCGGCAATTATATTTGCTGAAAGTCGAACTGCTAAAGTTCCTGGTCGGATTAAATTTCTAATAGTTTCAATACATACTATAAAAGGTATAAGAATAGGTGGAGTTCCCTGAGGAACAAGGTGAGCAAATATATTTTTTGTATTATTAATTCAACCAAATAATATGAATCTAAATCATAAAGGTAATGCTAGTGAAAATGTAAGAATTAAATGTCTTGTTCTTGTAAAAATGTATGGGAATAACCCTATAAAATTATTAAATAAAATTATTGAAAATAATGAAATAAAAATTAATGTTCTTCCTTTATTAATAAATTTAAATCCAATTAATATTTTAAATTCTTTATGAAGATTGAAGATAATTAAATTTCATATTATTATGTATCGTGATGGAATTAATCAAAATCTTATTGGAATTATAAAGATTCCTATTAAGGTTCTTAATCAATTTAGAGGTAAATTATTTATAGTGGAGGGGTCAAAGACTGAAAATAAGTTAACTATCATTTTCAATTTAATACTTTTAATTTTAATGTAATTGATTCATTTTTTTTTATTGTAATAATATTATAATAGTTAATTATGTTAAACATTATAAAAATAATTATAAATAATGTGTATAAAATGATTCATCTTATAGGTATTATCTGTGGAATAAAGAAATACCTTTTGATAATTTTAATTTGACATATTAATGTTATTTTAATTTAACTAATTTCTTTAATTAGAAGTAATTGCTAAATTACTATAATATGGTTTAAGAGACCAGTACTTGCTTTCAGTCATCTAATTAATTTATTTTAGAAATTCAATTAATAAAATTATTTGTTGGAACTCTTTCAATAACAATGGGCATAAATCTATGATTTGCACCACAGATTTCTGAACATTGCCCATAAAATACCCCTGGTCGATTAATTAAGAATCTTGATTGATTTAATCGACCAGGGGTAGCATCTGCTTTAACTCCTAGACTTGGTACTGTTCATGAATGTAAAACATCTGTTGCTGTAATAATAATCCGAATAAATACATTTATGGGTAATGTAGCTCGGTTATCTACATCTAGTAGACGAAATGAATAATCATTAATTTCATTACTTGGAATTATATATGAATCAAATTCTACTTTTAAAAAATCTGAATATTCATAGCTTCAATATCATTGATGTCCAATTGTTTTTAGTGTTATAATTGGATTATTAATTTCATCTATTAAATAAAGTAAACGTAATGATGGAATTGCAATAAAAATTAAAATAATTGCTGGTGTAATTGTCCACATTACTTCAATTATTTGACCTTCTAATAAGTATCGGTTGATTAATTTATTTTTAATTAATATAATTATCATGTAAGAAACAATAGTAATAATTATTACAATAATTATTAAAGTGTGATCATGAAAGTAGATTAATTGTTCTATAATTGGTGATGCTCTATCTTGGAGATTTATATTTGATCATGTTGTCATTGGTTCTATAAAAAGTAATTAACTTTATTATTGAATCTTAAATCCAATGCACTTATCTGCCATAATAGAAGTTATTTAATATAGTTGGTAATTCTGAATATCTATGTTCTATGGGGGGTGTATTCTGTAATCATTCAATAGAATTATTGGTTTGTGTTGAAAATAAAATTATTCGATTTGTTCTTATACTTTCTCATATAATAAAAATAAATATTAAAACACTTACAAATGAAATTATTGAACCAATTGATGAAATTACATTTCAAGCAGTATAAACATCTGGATAATCTGAATATCGTCGAGGTATACCTGCTAAACCTAAAAAATGCTGAGGAAAGAATGTTAAATTTACACCTGTAAACATAATTATGAATTGAATTTTTAATCATTTAGGATTCATTGAAAGTCCTGTAAAGAGGGGATATCATTGAATAAATCCAGCTATAATTGCAAAAACTGCTCCTATAGATAATACATAATGGAAATGTGCAACTACATAATAAGTGTCGTGTAAAATAATATCAATGGAAGAATTAGCTAAAATTACTCCGGTTAGTCCTCCAATTGTAAATAAGAAAACAAACCCTAAAGATCATAAACATGAAGGTCTATAAGAGAGTTGTGAACCATATACTGTTGTTAATCATCTAAAAATTTTAATTCCTGTTGGCACTGCAATAATTATTGTTGCGGAAGTAAAATATGCTCGTGTATCAACATCTATACCTACTGTAAATATATGGTGAGCTCATACGACAAATCCTAATAATCCAATTGCTAGTATAGCAAAAATTATTCCTAGATTTCCGAAAGCTTCCTTTTTACCTCTTTCATGACAAATAATATGAGAAATTATACCAAATCCAGGTAAAATTAAAATGTAGACTTCTGGATGACCAAAAAATCAAAATAAGTGTTGGTATAGAATAGGATCTCCTCCACCTGCTGGATCAAAAAATGATGTATTTAAATTTCGATCTGTTAATAATATGGTAATTGCTCCTGCTAATACTGGTAGTGACAATAATAATAATAGTGCTGTAATTGCTACTGCTCATACAAATAGTGGTATTTGTTCAGGTTTTATAAATATTGGTTTTATATTAATAGTTGTGGAGATGAAATTTACTGCTCCTAGAATTGATGAAATTCCTGCTAAGTGTAATGAAAAGATAGCAAGATCTACTGATGCTCCTGCATGAGCAATTCCTCTTGCAAGGGGTGGATATACAGTTCAACCAGTTCCAGCTCCTCTTTCTACTATTCTTCTAGCTAGAAGTAATATTAATGAGGGGGGCAATAATCAAAATCTTATATTATTTATTCGGGGGAAAGCTATATCTGGGGCTCCTAATATTAATGGTACTAATCAATTTCCAAATCCTCCAATTAAGATAGGTATAACTATGAAAAAAATTATAATAAAGGCGTGTGCTGTAACGATAACATTATAAATCTGATCATCTCCAATTAGTGAACCTGGTTGATTTAGTTCAACCCGAATTAGTATTCTTAATGAAGTTCCTACTATTCCTGATCAAGCCCCAAAAATAAAATATATTGTTCCAATATCTTTATGATTAGTTGAATATAGCCATCGTTTCAAGTAGAATGGCTGAGAAACTAAGGTAATAAATTGTAAATTTATTTAGGAACTAATAAGTTCTTCTACTATTAGCTTTATATTCAATGAATGATTGTAGAATGCAATTCTGCAGAAGTGAAATTTTATTATTCACTAAGGCTTAAAGATTATTCTTTATTTATAGCTTTGAAGGTTATGAGTTTATTTAACTTAAAGCCTTTTAAATTATAAATAAATTCTGATAGGTAAAGATATAATGGTTAATCCTATAATTGAAATTGTAACAAGGGTTGATCTTATAATCCCGCTATTAAATGATTTAAAGTTTCAACTTGGTTTTAAGTGATTTAATATAAAAGCTGCATAACTAATTCGCAAATAATAATATAATGTAATTAATGAAAAAATAATTATTATTGTTGTGGGAATAATTAAGTTGTTATAAACTAGAAAATGAATAACTATTCATTTAGATAAAAATCCTGTGAAAGGGGGTAATCCTCCTAATGATAAAAGTGATATAAATATTAATAGTTTAATTGTTGATTCGTTATTTAAGTTGAAGGTTTGATTAATTAATGAAATTTTCTTTGAATTAGTAATAAAAATGATAGTAGTAGTAAGTATACTATAAATTAGAAAATAAATTATTCACATATTATTTCTAATAAGTAAAGATGCTATTAATCATCCTACATGATTAATAGAAGAATACGTTAATATTTTTCGTAAAGAAATTTGATTTAAACCTCCTAATGAACCTACCAACACGGATAACAAAATAGTAGATATTATAAAAATTCTTGAGGTGATAATATTTGATATTAAAATTATAGGGCTAATTTTCTGTAGAGTTATTAAAATTAAACAATTAATCCATCTTATTCCTTCTATTACTGCTGGGAATCATCAATGAAGGGGGGCTACTCCTCTTTTTAAAAGTAATGGAATTATTATAAACTCTTCATGTATTGAAAGTTTATTGATTAATTGATATTTTTCTATAATTGTAGATGTTAAAATAACAAATAGTAAAATTGATGAGGCTAATGCTTGAATTAAAAAGTATTTTATTGAGGCTTCTGTAGTAAACAAATTTTCATTATTTGTTATAATTGGGATAAAGGATAATAAATTAATTTCTAATCCTATTCAAGCTCCTATTCAAGAATTTGAAGAAATAGTTAAAATGATACCTCCTACTAGGGACATGTAGAATATAATTTTAGTTGAATTATTAGGCATAAGAGAAGAGAGGTTTTCCTCTATATATGGGGTATGAACCCATTAGCTTAATTAGCTTACTTTTCTTTTATAAAATTTTATTTATATACATTTTGGTGTATGGTGCACATAAATTTTTGATATTTTTGGATATAGTTTAACTCTATTAAATGTAATTTATTTATAATGATGGTAATATTAATATATTTACATTATTTACCTTATCATGGTAATCCTTTTATCAGGCACAACATT